TGTGTGTAATATTATAATAATGTAAATAAGCATAAATAGATGTGGTTAAAAAAAATAGCACTATTTGAGACTTTTCCTGTTTCCGGGGGGTTTGCAGGAGTGATAGAGGTCTCAGGGGTGTAGGGGGGTAGGGGGGTTTACGCGAAAAAACCAGGGGGTGATATATAGGGATTTGTCCGAGAAATAAAAGTATATTATGCACATGAAATATTAGTATGTGGATTTTTCATTTATAAATCTTACCTCCACGAATAATATTTCCTGTGCGTGCAAGGAAATGCTCTACCTTGATTTTTATCCTTAGCGCTGCACTGGGATGTAAGATGAAAGGGAGCGGAAAAAGGTAAACCCGTTGCCCATTAGAAAGAGTGCCCGGCATGTGGGGTAAAGGGTAATATGTTCTCCACCATTAACTTATGCTCGCTGGTAGGAACTTTTTAGGGGTTTTTACTTTTTATGGACCTGAAGTAGGAACCAAATGCCAGGAATAGTTCACTAAGTGAAACCCCCACGATTACTGTCCCTGACCATCAAGGACTAGATACATTTAGAAATCACCGGTTGGTGGTTTCTTACTACATTAAATAATTGTTCTTGGCCGGATGTTGGGTGCTTGGTATATCTTGACTAATGAATATTGTGTTAGGTCTTAAATCCGTGTATACAGTGGATGATGAGTATCTGGGGTGAATAAAGAGTATTAATGTATAATGTAAGATTATGAGGTCGCATTTATTCCTTGAATGGTTAAAATAATTTAATGGTGAAATAACATATATTATGTTTATAAGCATTACATTTAATGCACTTGATATCATTATATGGTGATATTGTATATATGTATAAAAACCAAAGAATAGTTTAGTTTAGAATCCTGGCTTTGGGAGTCAGGGGTGGGAGTTAAAATCTCCTTTCTTTGAGGAAGCACTAGGGGGGAATTTAGCCCCCGACATCCGGTTTACAAGACCGGCGCTCTGGCGCTGAGCTACTAGGGCATGCTCATTCAAGGGCTTTGTTTTCTAATCATCCTGCAATTGGTGAGAGAACAAGGAATAGGAAGAAGTATAGGAAAGAGGCTACTTGGCCAATAATGATGAATGGGTGTTCTACGGGCATCCCTCCAATTCAGGTTAGGATGATTATATCTGCAACGAGGGTTCAGAATAAGAACTGGGTGAGAGGGCGGAATGTTAAGCCTCGTTGTTTTGAGGTGTGGAGAATAGGGACTACTATAAGTACTAGAATCGATGACAGTAGGGCTAATACCCCTCCTAGTTTATTAGGAATTGATCGTAGAATGGCGTAGGCGAATAGGAAGTATCATTCTGGTTTGATGTGGGGCGGAGTGACAAGGGGGTTGGCGGGGGTGAAATTGTCAGGATCTCCTAGAAGATTAGGTGAGAATAGTGCTAGGGAGGTTAGGGCCATGAGTAAGGCTACGAAGCCTAGAAGATCTTTGTATGAGAAATATGGGTGGAATGAAATTTTATCTGCGTCGGAGTTTAAGCCTGCGGGGTTATTAGATCCTGTTTCGTGGATGAAGAGGAGGTGGATCAGTGTTATAGCTGCAATGATGAATGGGAGCAGAAAGTGGAAGGCAAAGAATCGGGTTAGGGTGGCGTTGTCGACTGAGAAGCCCCCTCAGATTCATTGGACTAGGGTATTTCCAATGTATGGAACCGCAGAAAGGAGGTTTGTAATGACTGTGGCACCTCAGAAGGACATTTGTCCTCAGGGAAGGACGTATCCTACGAAAGCGGTCATCATGACTAGGAGGAGTAGTACTACGCCGATGTTTCAGGCTTCTTTATACAGGTAAGAGCCGTAGTAGAGTCCTCGGGCGATGTGCATATAAATGCAAATGAAGAAGAAGGATGCGCCGTTGGCGTGCATGTTTCGGATTAGTCATCCGTAGTTAACGTCACGGCAAATGTGTGTGACGGATGAGAAGGCTGTTGCGATATCAGATGTGTAGTGTATGGCTAGGAAAAGTCCTGTTAGGATTTGGGTAATTAAGCAGAGGCCTAGGAGTGAACCGAAGTTTCATCAGACTGAGATATTTGATGGGGCAGGTAGGTCTACTAGTGCGTCGTTTGCGATTTTTAGGAGGGGGTGTGTTTTTCGTAGGCTGGCCATTAAGGAGGTTCTTGTAGTTGAATTACAACGGTGGTTTTTCAAGTCATTGGTCCTGGTTAGAGTCCGGGCAGGAATTATGACCTATATTATGTCTTTGTTTTTATTTGGGTTAGTTTTAGGGTTGGTTGCAGTTGCATCTAATCCTTCACCTTATTTTGCGGCACTGGGGCTGGTGGCGGTTGCAGGTTTGGGTTGTGGAGTTTTAGTGGGATATGGGGGGCCTTTTTTATCTTTGGTGTTGTTTTTAATTTATTTGGGGGGAATGTTGGTAGTCTTTGCTTATTCTGCAGCTTTAGCTGCAGAGCCGCATCCGGAGAGTTGAGGAAGTCGTTCGGTAGCTGGGTATTTCTTGCTTTACTTGGTTGGGGTGTTTGCAGCTTCTAGTTATTTCTGAGGGGGGTGGTATGAGGCTTCTTGAGTGCCGGTGGACGAGCTGAAAGAGTTTTCCATGTTTCGGGGGGATGCTAGCGGGGTTGCGTTGATTTATTCTTTGGGTGGGGGTATGTTAGTGATTTGTGCTTGGGTATTGTTGTTGGCACTGTTTGTAGTGTTGGAGCTAACTCGTGGTTTAAGCCGTGGTGCGCTTCGAGCTGTTAGGGGATGATTAAAAGCACGGTAAGTGTTAGGGTTAGAAGGAACAGGGTGAGGTAGGTTTTAATTATTCCTTGTTGGGCGTTGCTTGTTGTGGTGACGAGAGGGAGGTGTATGTGGACTAGGGCTTTTGGACCTGCTTTTTCTAATCAGGTCTGATCTACTATTTGGCTAGCGATTGATTGGCCAAGGATAAGATTGATTTTGGGTGCCATTCGGTGGATGATCGCTGGGAAAAAGCCTAGCATGTTTGAGAAGTGGTGTGGGGCTGTGTGGGGGACAGGTTTGAATTGTTTATTTGTTATTTGGGCGAGTTCTAGAGCGGTTAAAAGGCCGGCGATTGTGACGATTAGGGCGCTGAGTTTTAAGAGCGGGTGTATTGTTATGATGGGGGTTTTGAGGGGCAGAGTGTTTGAGGTGATGAGAAGGCCGGCAATAATGCTTCCTCATGCAAGGCGTTTGATGGGATTGATTGTTGTTGGATCATTTTCGTTAATTGGGGAGAGTGGGGCGAATCGGGGGTGTCCCATAGATACGAAGAATACTACGCGGAGGCTGTAAATGGCTGTAAATGAGGTGGCTAGGAGAGTAAGGGTGAGGGCTCAGGCGTTGAGGTAGGAGGTGTTCAGGGCTTCAATAATTGCGTCTTTTGAGAAGAAGCCTGCTAGGAAGGGGGTTCCCGTTAGGGCAAGGCTACCAATTGTGAGGCAAGAGGATGTAACAGGAGCTAGTTGGTGTATTCCTCCTATTTTTCGGATGTCTTGTTCATCGTTTAGGCTATGGATAATAGATCCCGAGCATAGGAAAAGTATTGCTTTAAAGAATGCGTGTGTGCAGATATGAAGGAAGGCTAGGTGGGGTTGGTTTAGTCCGATGGCTACTATTATGAGGCCCAGTTGGCTGGAGGTAGAGAATGCAACGATTTTTTTAATGTCGTTTTGGGTAAGGGCACACGTGGCGGTGAATAGGGTTGTAAGGGCACCGAGGCAGAGGCAGATCGAAAGTGCGGTTTGGTTATTTTCTATGAGGGGGCTAAGGCGGATAAGTAGGAAGATCCCTGCAACAACCATTGTGCTGGAGTGCAGTAGGGCAGAGACCGGTGTTGGACCCTCCATAGCGGAGGGAAGTCACGGATGGAGTCCAAATTGGGCGGATTTGCCGGTGGCGGCGAGGATTAGTCCTAGTAGGGGGACGGTTAGGTCAAGGTTTTTTGATGTTGCAAATATTTGTTGCATTTCTCAGGAGTTAAGATTTGTGGCCATTCATGCCATGGCTAGAATTAGTCCGATATCGCCTACACGGTTGTATAGGACTGCTTGAAGAGCTGCAGTGTTTGCATCGGCTCGGCCGTACCATCATCCGATAAGGAGGAAGGATATAATTCCTACCCCCTCTCAGCCGATGAACAGTTGAAACATGTTGTTGGCGGAGACGAGGATAATCATGGCCACTAGGAAGGTTAAAAGGTATTTGAAAAAGCGGTTTATGTTAGGGTCCGCGTGCATGTATCAGGATGCGAACTCTAGGATAGACCAGGTTACGTAGAGGGCGATTGGGATAAAGATAATGGAGTAGAAATCAAATTTAAAGCTGAGATTGATGTCGAAGGTGTTGGTGTTTATCCAGTTTCAGTTGGTAACGATTGTTTCTGCCCCTTCATTGAGGAAAAGGAAGAGTGGAATGAGGCTTACGAAGAAAGCAGTCTTTACTGCAGTTTTTACGTGGGAAAGGGCTCAGGACGAGGGTTTTGGGTTAGGGGTCAAGGTTGAAAATAGTGGGTAAATTAGCAGTGCAAAAATAATGAGTAGGCTGGATGCTATTGTTAGTGTGGTGGGGTGCATAGCTTCTACTTGGAGTTGCACCAAGAGTTTTTGGTTCCTAAGACCAACGGATGAACTATTATCCTTTAAAAGCGCGAGTGAGCCCTGGGGTTTAACTAGGGTGGTAAGAATTAGCAGTTCTTATTGCTGTCGAGCCTCTCTCGGTGGACAAGAGGACTTTAACCTCTGTTTTTAGAATCACAATCTAATGTTTTGGTTAAACTATGTCTACAGGCAGATCATCCTCAGATCAGGTCGGGCTTGAGGATAAGAAGGAGAAGGGGGATAAGGTGAAGGGCCATTAGGAGGTGTTCCCGAGAGTGTGAGGGTTCGAGGGAAATAATGTGTGGTGGGAGGGGGCCTCGTTGTGTTATTAGGAATATGTAGAGTGAGTAACCGGCGGTGATAAGTGTACCAGCCCCTGTGAGCAAGAGGGTCCATCATGATCAGTTAAAGAGGGATGTGATAATCATAAGTTCTCCTATGAGATTGGGTAGTGGTGGTAGGGCTAAGTTAGCTAGGCTGGCAATGAATCATCAGGTAGTTATTAGGGGTAGGACTATTTGTAGGCCTCGGGCTAGGAGTATTGTTCGGCTATGCGTTCGTTCGTAGTTTGTGTTGGCTAGACAGAAGAGGGCGGATGATGCAAGCCCATGTGCGATTATTAGGAGTAGGGCTCCGGTTAGTCCTCATGGGGTTTGGATCAAAATTCCTCCTACTACTAGGCCTATGTGGCTGACTGATGAGTAGGCGATTAGGGACTTTAGGTCTGTTTGGCGGAGGCAAATTGATCCGGTTATGATGATTCCTCATAGGGCAAGGATAATGAAGGGGTAACTGAGTTCTTTAGTGAGGGGGCCAAGGACAACTAGTATTCGTATCATACCATATCCCCCTAGTTTTAGGAGGACGGCGGCGAGGACTATTGAGCCAGCAACCGGGGCTTCTACGTGCGCTTTGGGGAGTCAGAGGTGAACTCCGTAGAGTGGTATCTTAACAAGGAATGCGATTAAGCAGGCTGCTCATCAGAGTTTATCCCCTAAAGATAACAGTTGAAGGGGCTTTACGTATTGAAGGGTTAGTATGGATAAGGTTCCTGTGCTGTTCTGAAGAAGAAGAAGTGCGACCAGGAGTGGGAGAGATCCTATTAGTGTGTAGAATAGGAAGTAAGTACCGGCGTTTAATCGCTCTGTTTGGTTGCCTCACCGGGTAATAATAATTAGGGTTGGGATCAGGGTGGCCTCAAATATAACATAGAATAGGATGATTTCTGTTGCGCTAAATGCTATGATAAGAAAAATTTGGAGGGTGGTGAGTAGGGAGATGTATATTCGTTGGCGGTTAAGTGGTTCAAGGGATAGGTGGTTTTGGCTGGCTAAGATTATTAGTGGGAGGAGTCAGCAGGTTAGGACGAGGAGCGGGGTTGAGAGTGGATCCGTTGCTATGTAGGGGTTTAGGCAGGATCAGCCTGTCTCTGATATATTTTTGAATCAGGTGAGGCTGAGTAGGGCAATGATAAGGCTTTGATTGAGGGCAGAGGTTCACAGTCATTTAGCTGGACTTAGTCAGATCGTTGGAATTAACATGATGGTTGGGATTAAAATTTTTAGCATTGTAGGAGATTTAAGCTTTGTAGGTGGTCGGTTCCGTGGGTTCGTGCGGTTGCAACAAGTAATGCTAGGCCTGCGCCTGCTTCGCATGCGGAGAACGCTAGGAGGAGTATAGGGGAGGCGGAGTAGATGGTGGTGTCTAGTTGTAGGGCTCACAGTGATAAGGCGATGAATAGGGAGAGCATCATGCCTTCTAAACATAGTAGGGCGGATAGTAGATGGGTTCGATGAAATGTGAGTCCGACTAGCCCTAGAATGAAGGCGGAGGAAAAAGCAAAGTGTGTAGGGGTCATTAGGTAGTTATGGACTTAAACCATAAGTTTTTGAGCCGAAATCAAATGTTTTTATTAGACTAACTGCCTATTCGGCCCATTCTAGGCCTCCTTGGGTTCATTCGTAGATTAAGCCAAGGGTGAGGAGAACTAAGATAGTGATTGCTCAGGTGAATGTGAGGAGGGGGGAGGATAGTTGGTCTCCTCATGGTAGGGGGAGCAGAAGGGCGATCTCTAAGTCGAATAGGAGGAAGAGGATGGCGACGAGGAAAAATCGTAGGGAGAAGGGTAGGCGGGCTGTGCCTAGTGGGTCAAAGCCGCATTCATAGGGTGAGAGCTTTTCATAGTCCGGGTTTATTTGTGGGAGCCAAAAGGATACAATGGCTAGGATGACGGATAGGGCGGCGGTGATGATGATGATTATTGATAGCAGATTCATTATCTTTCCTTGGGGTTTAACCAAGATCGGGTGATTGGAAGTCACTTATACTAACTTTGTACTAGAAAGATTATGAGCCTCATCAGTAGATGGAGATGTAAAGGAATAATCATACGACGTCTACGAAATGTCAGTATCATGCAGCTGCTTCGAATCCGAAGTGATGCTCGGATGTGAAGTGATATTGGATTTGACGGAGCAGGCAGATAGCTAGGAATGTTGAGCCAATGATGACGTGAAGTCCGTGGAATCCTGTGGCTACGAAGAAGGTGGATCCGTATACACCATCTGCAATGGTAAATGGTGCCTCGTAGTACTCCATGCCTTGAAGGAAGGTGAAGTAGAAGCCGAGTAGAATTGTTAGTGCGAGGGATTGAATTGCTTGTTTTCGTTCGCCTTCTATAATGCTATGGTGAGCTCAGGTAACTGTAACACCGGAGGCTAGGAGAACAGCTGTATTTAAAAGTGGGACTTCAAAGGGGTCGAGGGTGGTGATGCCTGTGGGAGGTCAGCAGCCTCCTAGTTCAGGGGTTGGGGCCAGGCTTGAGTGGTAGAAGGCTCAGAAAAATCCTAGGAAGAAGAAAACTTCCGATGTGATGAACAGAACTATTCCGTATCGAAGGCCTTTTTGGACTGGGGGAGTATGGTGTCCTTGGAATGTGCCTTCTCGTACGATATCTCGTCATCATTGATATATTGTTAAAAGGAGGAGGATGGTTCCTAGGACTATCAAAGTTGTTGAGTGGTAGTGGAATCAGATGGCGAGGCCAGAGGTTATCAGAAGGGCAGCAACTGCGCCTGTTAGGGGTCATGGGCTGGGGTCAACTATGTGGTATGCATGTGCTTGGTGGGCCATTATACGTTTTCTTGTAGGTACAGGCTTAGAAGAAGAATGAAGACGTACGCTTGGATTATTGCGACGGCAACTTCTAGGAGAGATAGTATAAGTAGCAGGATAGCTGTTAGTACGGCAACTCCTGGTATAATAGAAAGGAGGACGAAGGTAGCGGTAGCGATTAGTTGCATTAGGAGGTGACCTGCTGTTAGGTTGGCGGTGAGTCGGACTCCCAGGGCGAGAGGGCGGATAAATAGGCTGATTGTTTCGATGATTACGAGAACCGGGATCAGAAGAACTGGGGTTCCTTCTGGCAGAAGGTGTCCTAGGGCGTGGGTGGGCTGGTTTCGCATTCCGATTAGTACGGTTGCTAGTCATAGGGGAACTGCAAATCCTATGTTTATTGAGAGTTGGGTGGTGGGGGTGTATGTGTATGGTAGAAGCCCGAGCATGTTGAGTGTAATTAGAAAGATTATTAAGGATATAAGGATTGTGGCTCACTTGTGGCCTTCACGGTTGATGGGTAAGAATAGTTGCTGAGTAAATCGGTTGAAGAATCAAGATTGGAGAGCGATGAGGCGATTGCCCAGTCATCGGCTTGATGGGGTTGGGTACAGTGTTCATGGAAGTACTAGGGCTAGGAGGACTAGTGGGATACCAAGGTGTGTGGGGCTAGCAAACTGATCGAAAAAGCTTAGTGTCATGGTCAGTGTCAGGGTTTATGTTCTAGTGTTTCGGTGGTTCGGGTTGAGGGTTCGTTTGGAAAGATGTGGGCTGTGACTTTAGGAGGAATTACTACTAGGAAGACAGCCCATGAGAAGACAAGGGTTATAAACCAAGGGGCGGGGTCGAGCTGAGGCATTTCACTGCGGGTGGTCGGAATCACCAGTCTTTAGCTTAAAAGGCTAACGCTATGTCCTGTTTAGCTTCGTAGTGAGGCGTCTTCAAGTATTGTAGAGGATCAGTTTTCAAAATGTTCTAGGGGAACGGCTTCTACTACGATTGGCATGAAGCTGTGGTTTGCTCCGCAGATTTCAGAGCATTGTCCGTAGAACACACCTGGTCGGGATGCAATAAAGGCTGTTTGGTTCAGTCGGCCTGGAACTGCGTCTATTTTTACACCAAGTGCAGGGACTGCTCATGAGTGTAGTACGTCTTCGGCTGAAACTAGAACACGGATGGGGGATTCGGTGGGGACAACCATTCGGTGGTCTGCTTCTAGTAGGCGGAACTGTCCGGGAGTAAGGTCTTGGGTAGGGATCATGTAGGAGTCGAAGCCAAGGTCTTCGTAGTCGGTGTATTCGTAGCTTCAGTATCATTGGTGTCCTATTGCTTTGATGGTTAGGTGTGGGTCGTTGATTTCATCCATGAGGTAGAGGATTCGGAGAGAGGGAAGGGCGATTAGGATGAGGATAACTGCCGGAAGAACTGTTCAGATAATTTCAATTTCTTGGGAGTCAAGGATATACTTATTGGTTAGTTTGGTGGATACTATTGCTACAATAATGTAAAGTACTAGAGTGCTAATTAGAAAGACGATTATTAGGGCGTGATCATGGAAGTGCAGGAGCTCTTCTATAACGGGGGAAGCCGCATCTTGGAATCCTAGTTGTGAGGGATGTGCCATTCTAGCTATGCCCAAGATACGCGAGGGTCTAACTCGCGATTCTGCCTTGACAAGGCAGTGTAATGGCTACTTTACTAGTATCTTATAAAGAAAGTGACAGAGTGGTTATGTGGTTGGCTTGAAACCAACAGATGGGGGTTCAATTCCTCCCTTTCTCGTTAGTTTTTTTTGAACTTGAACGAATGCTGGCTCTTCGAATGTGTGATAAGGAGGAGGGCAGCCGTGGAGTCATTCCACGTTTGTTATGGTTAGCTCAACCGATGCTACTTCTCGTTTGGCGGCGAATGCCTCTCAGATGATAAATAGGAACATAATTACAGCCACCAGAGAGATGAGTGACCCAATAGAGGAAATGGTGTTTCATAGTGTGTAGGCATCAGGGTAGTCTGAGTATCGTCGAGGCATTCCTGCTAATCCTAGGAAGTGTTGTGGGAAGAAGGTGATGTTAACGCCTAAGAACATTACTCCGAAGTGGATTTTTGTTCATGTGCTGTGAAGGGTATAGCCTGTGAAGAGTGGGAATCAGTGTACAAATGCAGCTACAATGGCGAAAACCGCTCCTATTGACAGAACGTAGTGGAAGTGGGCTACTACGTAATAGGTGTCGTGGAGGACGACGTCTAGTGATGAGTTGGCTAAAACGATTCCTGTTAGTCCTCCGACGGTGAATAGGAAAATGAACCCAAGGGCTCATAGTAGAGGGGTTTCTCATTTGATTGACCCTCCGTGAAGTGTGGCTAGTCAGCTAAAGACTTTAACACCAGTTGGAATGGCAATAATCATAGTGGCAGAGGTAAAGTAGGCACGTGTGTCTACGTCCATTCCGACTGTAAACATGTGGTGGGCTCACACAATAAAGCCTAGAAGGCCAATTGCTATCATGGCTCAGACCATTCCCATGTAACCGAAAGGTTCTTTTTTGCCAGAGTAGTAGGCAACGATATGAGAAATCATGCCGAAGCCGGGAAGGATCAGAATGTAAACTTCTGGGTGGCCGAAGAATCAAAATAGATGTTGGTAAAGGATTGGGTCTCCACCTCCAGCTGGGTCGAAGAAGGTAGTATTTAGGTTTCGGTCAGTTAGAAGCATAGTGATGCCAGCAGCAAGGACAGGAAGGGATAGAAGAAGAAGGACAGCCGTAATTAGAACAGCTCAAACAAACAGAGGTGTTTGGTACTGAGAGATGGCTGGAGGTTTCATATTAATGATTGTTGTGATGAAGTTGATGGCCCCTAGAATTGAGGAGATACCTGCCAGGTGAAGTGAGAAGATGGTTAGATCAACGGAAGCTCCAGCGTGGGCCAAGTTTCCTGCTAGGGGTGGGTAGACAGTTCATCCTGTCCCGGCTCCAGCTTCTACTCCTGAGGAGGCTAGGAGGAGTAGGAAGGAGGGAGGGAGTAGTCAGAAGCTCATATTATTCATTCGAGGGAATGCCATGTCGGGGGCACCGATCATTAGGGGGATAAGTCAGTTTCCGAAGCCTCCGATCATGATTGGCATTACTATAAAGAAAATTATTACAAATGCGTGTGCTGTAACGATTACGTTATAAATCTGGTCGTCGCCCAGAAGAGCTCCGGGTTGGCTTAGCTCAGCTCGAATTAGAAGGCTTAAAGCGGTGCCGACCATCCCGGCTCAGGCGCCAAATACTAAGTAGAGGGTGCCAATGTCTTTGTGGTTGGTTGAGAAAAATCAGCGGGTGATTGCCACAGGTAAGATGGCTGAGTTAGGCGGTGGATTGTAGCCCCACATACAGAGGTTTGAGCCCTCTTCTTACCAAGCCCCGGGGTGTTAACATATTAGATTGCAAATCTAAAGAGGCAGGCTAAATACCTGCCGGGGCTTTCCCCCGCCTGGCGTAGGAGACGCGGGGGAAAGTAGATGAATGCTCGCTGGTTTGGGCGCTTAGCTGTTAACTAAGATTTTGTAGGATCGAGGCCTTCTCATCTAGAAAGGCCTTAGCTTAATTAAAGTATCTGTTTTGCATGCAGGAGATGTGGGGTAATATCCCGCAGGTCTTATCAGGGACTGGGAGATTTTCACTCCCGCTTAGGGCTTTGAAGGCTCTTGGTCTTGAATACTATCCTAAGTCTCTTAAGGGGTGAGTAGGGCTATGGCGGTGGGGGTCAGAGGGAGGAGAGCGATTGTTCCTATTATTGTGATAGCAAGGGGCATTGTAGCTTGTGAGGATTGGAATCGTCAGGGGGTTGTGCTGGATAGGTTGTTTGGTGAAATTGTAAGTGTTATGGCGTAGGAGAGGCGTAGGTAGAAGTATAGGCTCAGGAGGGCTGTTATGGCGGCGAATGTGGCGGTGGTTGCGAGTTCTTGTTTTGTTAGTTCTTGTAGGATAAGTCATTTTGGGGCAAAACCTGTAAGTGGAGGCAGGCCTCCGAGTGATAGGAGTATTAGGGGGGAGAGGGTGGTTAGGATTGGGGTTTTTGCTCAGGAGGTTGCTAGGGTGTTGATGTTTGTGGCACTGTTTATTTTAAATACAAGGAATGTAGAAAATGTCATGACAAAATAGGTGAGGAGTGTCAGTAGGGCTAGGGAGGGGATGAACTGAGTAACTAGTACTATTCATCCAAGGTGTGCAATGGAGGAGTAGGCTAGGATTTTACGAAGCTGGGTTTGGTTTAGACCTCCTCATCCGCCTACTAGGGTAGATGCCAGACCCAGGAAAATCAAGGTGGTGGGGTTGTTTGGTTGGATTTGAAGAATTAGGGCAAAGGGGGCTAGCTTTTGTCAGGTTGATAGAAGGAGGCCTGTAGTAAGGTCTAATCCTTGGAGGACTTCTGGTAGTCAGGCATGGACGGGGGCTAGTCCAATTTTGAGGGCTAGGGCCATGGTAAGAATTGTGGTTGGGATTGGGTGGGTTATTTGTTGGATGTCTCATTGTCCAGTTAATCATGCGTTAGTAGTGCTGGCAAATAAAATTATTGCGGCTGCGGTGGCTTGTGTAAGGAAATACTTAGTGGTTGCTTCGATCGCGCGGGGGTGGTGTTGTTGGGCTATAATGGGGATGATCGCTAGGGTATTAATTTCTAGGCCTATTCAGGCAAGCAGCCAGTGGGAGCTTGCGAATGTGATTGTGGTTCCCAGGCCGAGGCTAAATAGTAGGATGGAGAGGATGTAGGGGTTCATTAGCAAAGGAAGGAGTTTAACCTACATGTTTGGGGTATGGGCCCAAGAGCTTGATTTAGCTGACTTTACTAGAAAGTGGTGTAGCGGAAGCACTAAGAGTTTTGATCTCTTAAGGATGGGTTCGAGTCCCTTTTTTCTAAGGAGTTGGAGGGATTTTAACCCTCATGATTCACTCTATCAAAGTGGCCCTTTAATTCAGGCACAAGTCCGGGGTTATAGTTGAGGGGGTAGGCCTGCGAAGGCAATGGGGAGTGCCAGGTGTCAAATTACAAGGGCTAGTGTTAGGGGGAGGAAGTTTTTTCACACTAGGTGCATTAGTTGGTCGTATCGGAATCGTGGGTAGGAGGCTCGGACTCAAAGGAATACAATTGATAGAAGGGCGGCCTTAGTCATGATGTTTATAGCTGTGAGTTCTGGTAGGGTTGGGGTGTGGGAGGCTCCTAGGAATAAAATTGTTGAGAGTGTATTTATTAGAAGAATGTTAGCGTACTCTGCTAGGAAGAATAGGGCGAAGGGACCTCCTGCATATTCTACGTTAAATCCTGATACTAGTTCGGATTCGCCTTCGGTTAGGTCAAAAGGAGCTCGATTGGTTTCTGCCAAGGTGGAAATGTACCATATGGCTGCTAGGGGTCAGGCGGGAAAAATAAGTCAAATGCTTTCTTGGGCTGTGTTGAAGGTTTGAAGTGTGAAGCCGCCTGTAAAAATGATAGTACTTAGTAGGATAAGACCAAGACTTACTTCGTATGAGATGGTTTGGGCGACAGCACGAAGGGCCCCTATAAGGGCATATTTTGAGTTTGATGCTCATCCGGACCCTAGGATGGAGTAGACTGCCAGGCTTGAGATAGCGAGGACAAAGAGAATTCCTAGGTTTAGATCAATAACCGGGTAGGGGATTGGCATTGGGGCTCAGAGTGTTAGGGCCAGGGTTAGGGCTAGTATGGGGGTTGCCAGAAATAGAACGGGGGAGGAGGTAGAGGGCCGGACGGGTTCTTTAATGAATAGTTTAACGCCGTCTGCAATTGGTTGTAGTAGTCCGTAGGGTCCTACGACATTAGGTCCTTTACGTAATTGTATGTAGCCTAGTACTTTTCGTTCTAGGAGGGTGAGGAACGCTACGGCTAGTAGGACTGGCACGATAAAGGCTAGGGGATTTAGTAAGTGGGTAATTAAGTTGGTGATCATAGTTAAGGAGAGGATTTGAACCTCTATGGAAAGGGCTTAGGTCTTTTGCAATAACCGGGATCTGCCACCTTAACTTGCCATTTTCGTGGGCTTTTGTGTAGTGGTATGTCCTCTTGTCTGATTTAGTTGGTTTCATCAGGTGGGGGTGAGGCGTGCTGTGAGCATGGGCCTCTTCTTTTCGGTCCTTTCGTACTAGAAAAGAACATGTCATAGATAGAAACTGACCTGGATTACTCCGGTCTGAACTCAGATCACGTAGGACTTTAATCGTTGAACAAACGAACCCTTAACAGCGGCTGCACCGTTAGGATGTCCTGATCCAACATCGAGGTCGTAAACCCCCTCGTCGATATGGGCTCTGGGAGGGGATTGCGCTGTTATCCCTGGGGTAACTCGGTCCGTTGATCGGCTGTGCCGGATCATTTATGGTCAGATGTTCTGCTTCTTAGAGGGGTATCTCTCAGCTTTGGGTGATGTTCACCCATTCCACGTGGGGGTTTTGTTTTTCCCCGCGGTCGCCCCAACCAAAGACATTCGGGCGGGGTCCTTTGGTGCTTTGCCCTTTGTTCAGGGTTGTTTTGCAAGGTCCGTCTTTTGTCTAAAGCTCCACAGGGTCTTCTCGTCTTATGGTTTTATCCCCGCTTCTGCACGGGGAGATTAATTTCATTGACTGGAAAAAGGAGACAGCTAGGCCCTCGTTATGCCATTCATACGGGTCTTCATTTAAAAGACAAGTGATTGCGCTACCTTTGCACGGTCAAAATACCGCGGCCGTTAAACGTATAGTCACGGGGCAGGCGGGACCTCTTATTCTTTGTTTTTAGCAAGAGGCGATGTTTTTGGTAAACAGGCGAGGCCTGTGTTTGCCGAGTTCCTTCTTTTTCTTTTAGTCTTTCCTTGCAGGCACTCCAGTGTAGGGTTAACGGTAGTTTGATTTTGAGTGTTCTTCTTGTTTGCGGGTTTGTTATTCAATTCCCTCTTTTTTTGGGTCCGGTAATTGGTCAGTGGGAAGGGTCCGTTCTGATGTACACTTGTGCGGGGAGGAAGTCTCGTACTTCCTTATTACTCATATTAGCAGGATCTCTTACATGGGTTGCATGGATGGGCCTGGTAAAGAGAGGGGATTAAGATTTGTTTGTCAGTATATAAGGTTGTGGTGATTATGTCCGAGCTTTAACGCTTTCTATTGTGATGGCTGCTTTTAGGCCCACTGGAACATTTGTCCTTGGTAATTATGATCTTTATCCTCCTAATTAAGTTGTTTCTTTTTTCAAAGGAGCTGTACCTTCTTTGAATAACTCTCTGAGTTTCCTGTTTTCGTTAATGATAGGGTTTGTTTGAGTATGGGAAGCTTGGAGGCTGAACTTCTATTCATTTCCCAGGCAACCAGCTATAACTGGGCTCGGTAGGTCTGTCACCTCTACTCAAAGCTCTTCCCACTCTTTTGCCACAGAGACGGGTTGGCCCTATAATAGGCTGTCTTGGAGTAGCTCGTCCAGTTTCGGGGTATCAAACTAAAGGGCTCTTTGCTTGGGTTTTGCTGGCTAAAACATGATGCAAAAGGTACGAGTTTAAATCTCTACTTTTTTTGGCTTGAATGGGTTGTTTCATTTCTTTTTCAGCTTTCCCTTGCGGTACTGTCTCTATTGCTCGCGAGTATCTTTTCTGTCGCTCATACTAGGATGGTAAAATGGTTTGTTTTGGTTTGTTTGGGGTATTAAGGGTTATTTATGTTTAGTTGTTAGTTTGGAGGGCGGGCTAGCTTTTTGGCGTCAGGGTAATCCGATTTGCACGGATGTCTTCCCTGTGTAAGGGGGATGCTTTTCTATCTTAGCTATACCCTGGTTGTTCCAAGTGCACCTTCCGGTACACTTACCATGTTACGACTTGCCTCCCCTCTGAATAAGTAGTTGATTAGGTTAATTTAGTGGGTTTGGTTTGGGGAGAGTGACGGGCGGTGTGTACGCGCTTCAGGGCCAGTTTCAGCAGAACGCTCTGTTTTCTGCTTACTGTTAAATCCTCCTTCAAGTACGTGTTTCAGTGTACTATTCGTGTTCCCTAGGGTAGGGAATGTAGCCCATTTCTTTCCTTTTCATGCGCTACACCTCGACCTGACGTTTTGGATTTTAATCATTTTTGCTTACTATGGGGCCTTCACAGGGTAAGCTGACGACGGCGGTATATAGGCGGGTTAAACAAGAAAAGGTGAGGTTGAACGGGGAGTATCGGTTCTAGAACAGGCTCCTCTAAGTGGGTCTAAAGCACCGCCAAGTCCTTTGGGTTTTAAGCTATTGCTCGTAGTTCCCTGGCGGATAGTGAGGTGATTATACTATCGATGTTTATGGCTAAGCATAGTGGGGTATCTAATCCCAGTTTGTGGCATAGCTTTCGTGGGTTCAGGGTTAATAAAGCCACTTTCGTAGTGGTTCTTCATGCCTTCGGGTACGTATAACAGTTCTGAAGGTGTTTGGCTTTAGTTAAATAAGAGTATCCTAACCACTCTTTACGCCGGTTTCTATCAACTTGGACCTCTCGTATAACCGCGGTGGCTGGCACGAGTTTTACCGGTCCTCTTTGCTTTGACTAAGTCAAGTTTTCACTTATTGCTTAATGTTTATCACTGCTGAGTTCCCTTGGGGGTGTGGCTAAGCAAGGCGTTTTGGGCTGCTAGGGCGCGCCTGATGCCTGCTCCTTGTCCCCGGGCAGGGGACTGAGGGCATTCTCACGGGGGTGCGGAGACTTGCATGTGTAAGTTTAGCTAAAGCTGATAGTAAAGTCAGGACCAAGCCTTTGTGCCTGTGGGACTTTCTAGGGTCCATCTTAACATCTTCAGTGTTATGCTTTAATTAAGCTACACTAGC